ATAAACGACCCTTCCCTCGCGTTCGGCTATATAAAGAGCCCCGGAATCTAGAGCTGCTTGTCGTTCCAACCCGGTTCCAACAATGCATTTCTCGGACCTAGAAAGTGGAACTGCTTGACGTTGCATATTCGAACTCATTAAAGCCCGATTGGCATCATTATGTTCGATAAAAGGAATGAGGGAAGCTCCAATAGAAAAATATTGGAAGGGAAAAATACTTCGAAGATGGACCTTTTCCCATGCAATAGTCAAGAAGTCTTGGCGGTATCGAGCTGGAACAACCTGCTCTTCCTGAAGATCCCCATTCAAAGCCAACGAATTTCCCGCTGCTACCGTAAAGTATTCATCTCTACCTGGCGATAAAAAAAGCATTCGTACCCCGGTGGATCTCTCAGAAATTTCATAAAACGGGCTTTCTAGAGATCCCCAACGACCGATCTTCGCATGAATTGATAAGGATCCAATAAGTCCAACATTGATTCCTTCAGATGTATCAATTGGACAAATACGCCCATAGTGACTGGAATGGATATCTCGTATCCGAAAACTAGCAGTTCGACCTGTTAGGCCCCCAGGACCCAAATAGCTCAACTTTCGCCCATGAACTATTTGTGTCAATGGATTGGTTCGATCTAAAACTTGAGATAGTGGGTGTAAACCGAAAAAAGACTCAAAAGTGGTTGTTAATGCAGTTGAAGTTACCAAATTTTGGGGTGTCGGTATCAATTTATGTCGAATTGCGCCACCGATAGTTCCGCGAACCGCGTTTTCTAAACGAACCAGAGCTAACCCAAATTGATCTTGTAAAAGATCGGCTACAGAACGAATACGTTTATTTTTCAAATGATTCATATCGTCAACTGTGCCCATTCCAAATTTAAGCCCAATCAAATGATCTGCGGCTTGCAATATATCTCGTGGTAACAAAAATGTATTGTTCTGGGGTATATCAAGGTTTAGCCTTCGGTTTATATTTCGTCGACCAATTCTTCCTAATTCACATCTTTGTTGAAAGAATTTTTTTTGTAATTCCTTACATAAGGATTCAGAAAATACCGGATCTCCGCCTACACAAGCAAATTGTTCATAAAACGCTAAAATGGCATTTTCTTTTGACCCAATTTTTTTTCTCTCCTTATCGTTCAGAAAAGATAAAAAAATTTCAGGATACGAAACATTCTCTAGAATTTCTCTTAAATTTGAACCCATAGCTGATGATAGAACTAGAATCGATATTTTTTGTTTCCTACTTACACGAGCCCAGATCCTTGCTTTTATATCAATCTCTAATTCTGATCTTCCTCCCCAATCTGATATTATAGTACCGGTATACACTGAAATTCCATTATAGTCCAATTCTGAACGGTAATAAATACCAGGGCTTTGTAATATTTGATTGATCAAAATTCTATATATTCCATTTACTATAAAAGTTCCTAAGGAATTCATTAGAGGAATGTTTCCGATAAAAATTGTTTGTTCTTGCATATCCCTGCCAGTTTTCCAAATTAATCCCGCAGATACATATAATTCAGAGGAATATGTGAGTAATTCATATACAGCATCCCTTTCCTTTATCAAGGGTTCTATCAATTGGTATGTCTCCACAAATAATTGAAATTCGATTTCTTGATCTGTATCTTCGATTTTTGGAAACTTAGAAAGTTCGTCTGTCAAACCCTGATCAATAAACCTACAAAACCCTTCAAATTGTATCTGATTCAATCCAGGTATTGTAGATATTCCCTCATTTCCATCCCCTAGCATTTTAAATTTCCCATTTATCAAAAAATCCCACTATTGATTCATTCTTCACCAACTTTTAGAAATGATCTAGCAACGATGGAATTTATATTCTGTTTACTGAATCACATGAAATTTTACTCAACTCCATATCTGGAATAGAATGTATGAAATACGTATGAATGGAAAAAAAAGCATTTTCTACTTATCTACTTAAATTGAAATTGGAATTTTTTAATTGAAATTTTGAACGGATACAAATGGAAAGGAATTGTTAAAACAGTTCTAGAAAAAAAAATTGCCACTTAATCTTAATTTAATAAGGTTAAGTTATATAACTTTGGAGAGAATATCAACCAAAAAAATGATTGAATTTCTATCATTCTCATTATTATATTATGATATTACATATATGAAGTTTTCTATACTAAATACTAATATAAATAATACTAATATAAATAGAAATACTAATCTAATAAAAATAGAAGAGTATAAAAGAGTATAAATAGAAGAGCGGTTTATTTATTAAACACGTATGGAGATATTGCTGTTCTCTTCTATTTTATCAATGTTCATATTTGTAATTTGTAAAAAAGAGGGTTTGTGTTCTATTAAAAGAAAATAGAAATGTTATATTCCATTTTGAGAGCTATGAAAATTTGATACTAATTACTTCTAGGCAAATAGAAAATAAATAGGCAACATATCATATATAAAAATATAAAAAAGAAATAAGTATAAAAATAGAAAAAAGAAATAAGAAATATACATTTCGGTACTTCGGTACTACGGCTGGGGTTTACATATACTCATAATTAGTGGTATAATTTAAATTGAGAAGGGTTTTCTAATTTCTAACTCAATATTAATGTATCAATTGATTATATCATTAAGAAAAGAAAAAACTTTGAGATTCAAATTGTTCCTCCATTCGCAGTCAGTAATCAATAGTTAATGGTTCCAATTTGTTTGACTTTTTCGAACGACAACTTACAATCGGTTTTTACTAGAAAGTCGGAGAAGTTGGTTATTTGGAGATACTCTAGAAGGACTTATCAAATCCAACTTATCAAATCCAATTGAAAAAAAAAAAGCCGAGCAGTTTCTTTTCAGCAAAAAGGGGATAAATTAGGAAAGAAAGGGATTAAAAAAAAGGAACTCCCGTTTTGCTCCGCGTACACATACACTAAATACACAATAAATACAAGATACACAATAAATACAAGAAAAGTATGTGCAGTAATACAGGACATATTTCACTAATTTTATATCCTTTTGGCGGCATGGCCGAGTGGTAAGGCGGGGGACTGCAAATCCTTTTTCCCCAGTTCAAATCCGGGTGTCGCCTGATCAAAAGCATAGAAAACGGGCTGTTGAGACTTGTTTGATTCGTCGAATCAGCCGAGTAGGGTTTTCGAAAAGAGTGTAAATTGAGGATTCAAGGATCAAGGGTCGAGGGATTGGCAAAACTTCGGGATGCTCTTCAACTACAATAGGAAATGGAAAGACATTTTTTGGGGCAACCCCGAATCAAGAATATATTATCTCTCCACTTTTTTACAGAGATGGTTGAAACGGGTTACGTATTCAATCAAATAGAAAATGAAAGATTCATTTATCTTTATTTCTCTTTTTAGGCTTTTTAGTTATGAGCATCAACAACCAAAAAGGGCTTTTTTCCTATATTTTTCCATTAGTAACATTTCCGATCTATGTTACGACGCATTTTGCTTCAGATTCGTCTTTCCCTTTGATTTAAATTTAATATTTCGAAATCATCTAGGAATCTTTTTTTATTAAATGAATTGGTTTATTAGATTGGTATATCAATAGTCTTCGGCCCTAATCCTTTTTTTGACTCTGCACCATTGATTCCATTATACTATTAGTATTGAGGAATAGAACAATTCCTTCATATTTATATATTTATAGAGATCTTATTTATAGTTTATAGAGATAAGGGGACATAATTCACATGGATATAGTAAGTCTCGCTTGGGCTGCTTTAATGGTAGTCTTTACATTTTCCCTTTCACTTGTAGTGTGGGGAAGAAGTGGACTCTAGGAGTATTACGAATTAATCAAACTGTATCAATTGGTTTCTAGATCGTTCTGGACCACGTTTTAAATTAAAAAAAACGAAAACAAAAATATTCATTTTGAATTCTATTCGATTCGTATAGAGGAATCCGTTATATGAATCCTACTTTTTCAATCAAACAGATATTTCACCAATTCCCATCTTTGGATTCCTTTCAGAATACTGAGGAAAGGAAATTCATTAGAATAAAAAGTCTTGCGAGATGTTCTATTTCAATCAACGGGTTGTTACCGGAGTTATAGATGAGTACTGAGGAAATTATCCCCTCTTTCATTTTTATTTAATTTTAAATTTCAAAATAATAAAAAATCTATGTCCTTTCTATGACGATTCCAAGCGGTATACACAGAGACATCGCGGTTGTCGAGCGAGATATTATACATAAGAAATCTTTTCTCAGGCGAGTCCCATATTACACACTCATGGGTTGCTTTATAATTTAAAAAATTTTTGTATATTCTAAAGTAGAACTTTCCACATTATACATTCTAATAATTCTAATAGATAGACCCTAAGGTCTATCTATTAGAATACTACCCCGATCATAATTCGCCTATTTCCTTTATTTTTAAGACGCGAAAATTGGAATCCCTTTCATTAATTAATTTTTGATAAGAACTTATAAGTGAAGCTTAATTCAAATTAGTTATTTTCACTTTTCACTGACTGTTTTTACGTAAATTATAAGTAGAAAGGCCGTAGGAACTAGAATGAATAGCGCAGTAGCAATAAATGCAAGAATATTTACTTCCATAATCTAATCTTTTTTTATTTTACAATAACTCGGGATTTAATCCCCTAGAGATGATAACCCTTTCGAATCAAATACCTATTAATTAATGTTTTTAAATAAAATCCATATCATGAATAACAATACCTGAGTTACCAAAAAAATTAGTCGTCAAAATCAAAAACGGAATAGTATAATTTATAATATAGGCGGTTTTTTTATGCGTACCGAACCCCAATTTAGAATTTCGATTCGGGACCCAATCCAAAATTCCTTTATTTGGTTCCGTTCTTTTTTCTATAATGTACCTTAGATTTTTTCATGTACAATCATCTGATCGAGTATCATGAGATCTCTCTTCTACTTCACTTCATTCAATTAGTTACAAATACAAAAATACAAACAAGAAAAATAGAATAGAGAAAT